GCTACAATTGAAGAGGTCTTATCAATAAAATTTGCATTTATCCGAGATCTAGGCATAATTAACAATCCATTCTATAAGTCTTTTCATTTTCCCCTAACCTAAGGGAAAATGATCCCACAAACAAAAGAATTGTACAGTACGAAATAACATAAAAACGGACTAATTAGAAAGAAAGGTGTGGATTTTCCGTTCAAATTGCTTTTTTTGTTTAGATTGGACAAGTAAAGATATGAAATATTGGAATCAGATTGGATTTCATCCTAATTTCCTAGTATACCAATGAACGAAACTTACTTCACCTAAGTTGAATAATCAAAGATTTTATTTTACTTCGAATTCTAATAACTTTTTATTTGGTTATGATCCAAAGAACAAAAAGAACGAAACAATCATTCCACGATAAAATAGAATAGAGTAAGGTAAGCGTCCGTTTTGTTTGTATAATATGGATACACCACCCCGTACAATTGACATAGAAAAATCTATGAGACAATTTTGGAATTTGTAAAAAATCTATGGTATGGGGTAGCTGATGAGAGAAGTTGTTGTTTAGAAATAGGAAATTAAAAAGGAATTTTTCCTATGGAACCATTTCATTTATCCGTTGTAACTGTATTGCAATAATGTGTATGAATCACTCGCTATTCACTCGGTTTCTGGTAAATAATAAGAAAGATTATATAGGAGAGATGGCCGAGTGGTTGAAGGCGTAGCATTGGAACTGCTATGTAGGCTTTTGCTTACCGAGGGTTCGAATCCCTCTCTTTCCGTTTGTTTTTCTTAATTCATCAACGTTACTGAGTACAATGTATCGTATTAAATCAAATAACAATTGATACGAACATTCCAGCAATAACAATTTTATTTGATAGAAATTCTCTATTCCTAATTACTGTGGTGCGTAAAATATCGGAAAAAGAACAAAAAAGAAAAAAAAAAATTATACTGCGGATCTGATCCATTTGTGATACGTGAATGAGAAAAATGCGGATCAAGGTCCTTAGATTCGTTTATTTTAGTGAAAAGAAAAAAGACAAAATTCTTTGAACTTTTTTTGTTATTTTCGTCAAGTCTGGCGAGAATAATATTCTACGACTAACAACTCATTTATTTTCAAACCGATCCATTTACTATCTATTATTTGATTTACTAATCCTTTATATTGGAATGAGTCAAAAGTCAAATGCTTTGGCAATTCCTCCTGGGAGGATAAAGCAATATAATTTTGAATCAGAGCTTTCGATCCTTGTTTATCCTTCGCAGTAATAATATCTCGGGGTTTGCAACGATAACTTGGTATATCCACTATACGACCATTAACTAAAATGTGTCTATGGTTAACTAATTGTCTGGCTGCGGGAATGGTGGAAGCCATACCCAATCGGAAAAGGATGTTATCTAAACGCATCTCAAGTAATTGTAGTAAAACCTGACCTGTTGACCCTTTGGCTTTTCCGGCGATATGCACATATCTAAGTAATTGTCGTTCTGTCAGACCATAATGAAAACGCAATTTCTGTTTTTCTTCTAGACGAATACGATATTGCGATTTTTTTCCAGAACGCAATTGGTTTTTAAGATCACTTACGGATCTAGGTCTTTTACTAGTTAGTCCTGGTAAAGCCCCCAGGCGGCGTATTTTTTTGAAACGAGGTCCTCGGTAACGAGACATAAAGACTCCTTTTTTATTTTATTGAAATTTCATTTTTCAGAGAAAAATATAAATTAAGACTGAACTAAAGGATAAACAAAATAAAGCTAAATCCACTGAGGTATTACAATATAAATAAATAAATACTAAGAGTAGAATAAAATAAATTGTATCAATATCCAGATTTTTGTATATATAAAAAGTTGATAGCAAGTTGAGGCTCCATTTTATGATTTGTTCTGTAGAGATCTAACTGTCCCAATCCATTTTTGATTCATAATTGTAAGTTACCATAACATAATAGATAGATCGGCGATCCCACATTTGGAGAAAAGAATAGGAAAGATTATCTATCATGGAAAAATCAATAGAGAAAAAGCCGGCTATCGGAGTCGAACCGATGACCATCGCATTACAAATGCGATGCTCTAACCTCTGAGCTAAGCGGGCATACATAACATGTAATAGTATATAGGAATTGAGGAGACTGCTCTATCGTAGCTATTATCCGACTTTCATTTAAATAAATTTCATATCAACTAATATATATATATTTATTTAATAATATGACCTAGAACCGTATAGTTCTTTAATAATATGACCTAGAATCATATAGTTCATAGTTCTATAGTTTCTTAATAATATATAATGACTAGTCAATGACTAATTAGTAAATATGAGTACGTATATGAGTGTATAAATAGAATTCTATTTTTCTAATAGAAATATATTACTAATAATATAATATTATATAATTATAATATTATTTAAATAGATTAATAAATAGATTAATTAAATTAAAAAATTATATAATTATAAATTATATAATTAAATAGATTAAAAGATTAAATAAAATTTTATAGATTAAAATTTTTGATTCTCTAATTAGAAATTAGATTTCTTTCTTTTTTCAATTATTGATAAATTTTTATTAGAAAAAACCTAATTATTTCTTAAAAATCTTAAAATTTGGTTCTTTATCTTTATTTAATTAATCTTTATTTAATTAATAATATATATAAAATAATATATATAAATAATATATAAATATAATTTTTAATTCTATTATAGCTTTCCTTTTCTATTATAGCTATAGTATAGCGGATTATTATAGCAAATCCGTCCTAAGAAAAGATAAAGAAAAGAAAGATACAATCCAAATTAGAATGAGACATTCTTCGGGTTTGATTCGAACAAGGAGGAGATAGGACGAAAAAAAGAAGAATGAATATCGACCGTTCCACTATTCTGAATCGCACTGTAAAAACGAAAGATAGGAAGAAACATATATATGTGGGATATATCTATCCATATTGAATTGCAAATACATCAATGATAGAATCATTTCTGATTGAAACAAAATTTATCCACTAGAGATGAACTGATCGAGGAGAGCCAAAAGAATCAAATGACAGCATACACTTTTCTTTCCATATAAAAATCATAATTCAAGGACTCCAAGTCCAAAATAAATGAAAGAGATGGATGGAATTCCAACAGGATCTTGGTATCAAAGGGGGATATGGCGAAATTGGTAGACGCTACGGACTTGATTGGATTGAGCCTTGGTATGGAAACCTGCTAAGTGATAACTTCCAAATTCAGAGAAACCCGGGAATTAAAAATGGGCAATCCTGAGCCAAATCCTTATTGTTTTTGTTGAGAAAATAGGGGTTTATATTTATAAACTAGAATAAAACAAGAAAAAGGATAGGTGCAGAGACTCAATGGAAGCTGTTCTAACGAATAGAGTTGACTACGTTTCTTTGGTAGCAGGAATCTTTCTATTGAAATTACAGAAAGGATCGTCCTATATACCTAATATGTGCATATATATACATACTGACATATCAAATGATTAATCATGATCTGAATCTATAAGAATCCATAACCATAATAGTATATATAATAATATATATATATTTAAATACATTATGATTAAATATTTATAACTATGAATAAATAATTCATAGTTATTGTGGAAATCCACTCCAATGTAAGTTGAAGGAAGAATCGAATAATCAGTGATTAAATCCTTCATTCCAAAGTTTGATAGATCATTTGTTTCGAAAGATTAATCGTACGAGAATAAAGAGAGAGTCCCATTCTACATGTCAATACCGACAACAATGAAATTTATGGTAAGAGGAAAATCCGTCGACTTTAGAAATCGTGAGGGTTCAAGTCCCTCTATCCCCACTAAAAAGCCCATTTTACTTCCTAAGTATTTATTTATCCTTTTTTGTTCAGTTCACACAAAATTTACTACCTTTCTCATTCACTTTACTCTTTTACAAATGGATCCGAATAAGAATCCTTGTATCTTATCTCAATTTGGATAGATACAATACCTGTCCAAATGCACATATATGGCAAGGGATCCCTATTATTGAATCATATCATTCATAATCCATATCATTATCCTTACACTTACTAGGTAAAATTTGTTAATACTTTTTATTTAATTTAATCCTTTTTAATTCTATTGACATAGATACAAGTACTCTACTAGGATGGGATGATGCACGGGAAATAGTCGGGATAGCTCAGTTGGTAGAGCAGAGGACTGAAAATCCTCGTGTCACCAGTTCAAATCTGGTTCCTGACACGTAAATAATGTATATTCATACGAATTAATCGAGATAGATAGGATCAGGATATATATTTGTTAATAGTCTAGAGTATGATACATACTTATTTTATTCATCTAGATATCCTCCCTCTTTGAAAATCGGTAAAAAAATAGATGTCTGGCTATAGTAAAGAACAAAGTGAAATTTTACTCCTTTTTTTCTTTCTTGTTTCTTCATGCTGCGTTTTCTCTCACTCAAAAAAATATGAAGTCTTCATATCATATAATATATCCAAAACAAAAAAGAGAAGTTAAAAAAAAAAAACCGGAAAAGTCTACAGAGTTGAAGGATGGCAATAGACCGAATGCATTTTAGACACAGTACAAATCAAATCCCCTTTTTCTAAATTTTATATTTTCTTATTTATATATATATTTTTTTTTTCACTTTTGCTTACGTAATTTTTGGGGTCCATCTAATCTAAGTAAGTTATGTGCGCGGTACAAAGTTCATGGTGCGGAACTTTTTTGATTCAGCCTATTCTTTATGCTCATAGAAAATAGATATGCTCTTTTCCAAATTGGAGAATATGAACGAAGCTTCTTTAGGCTATCCATAATACGAATTAGAGTCCAGTTACTCTCTTTCATGTTGAACAGAACGTAAAAAAAAGTTCCTTGACTTGAATGCAATCTGGAACCGTGTCGTATACGTTAAGGGAACATCAGTTTTTTCTTATTCAATGCGCATCTTGTAATTCATAGAAATTGGGGGTAATATAGTCCTTACGTAGGGGCCAACCTATCCAACTTTCAGGCATCAAGATACGTTTAAGACGAGGATGATTATCATAAGAGATTCCCAACATATCATAAGATTCACGTTCTTGAAAATCGGCACTTTTCCAAATCCAGAAAACAGACGGGATTCTAGGATTATTCCTTGGGGCAAATACTTTTATGCATACCTCTTCCGCTTTATCTATGCCATACTGTATTCTCGTAAGATGATATACGCTGGCTAAAAATCCACCTGGTGATACATCATAGGCACACTGAGAACGTAAATAATTGTAACCATATACATATGAAATGACAGCAATGGAATCCCAATCCTCCGTTTTTATTTGTAAAGTTTCTATTCCTCGGCAATCGAAGCCCAGAGATCTATGAACTAGCTCATGCTTGACTAACCAATCAGATAAACGATCCTGCCGCATTTTCTTGATTTCTCCCACATTTATATTTATATGATATATGAGCATTTCACATTTACAATGAAATTTTTAAAGATTGATCCTTTTCTTTCTTATTTTATTCTGCACAAGGGAACCCCACCTGATTCGCTAATTCGCGGGAAGATACTGAACTTTTGGATTTGAAAAATTTGTCAGAAGGTTTCTCTGAAGTAGATGGTAATTGATAGAGCAATTCTTGATCGTAATTTCCAGTATAAGTACTGCGTCGAACAGAAAACTTGTGATTGGTAGTAAAACATCGATTTTCCTCTCGAGACACGGTTCTATCTTCAAAGATTTCTCGAGATATCTTCTTACGAAGTTTCGTTATAGCATCGAAAACAGCCTCTGGTTTAGGCGGGCAACCCGGCAAATAGACATCGACAGGAATTAACTTATCGACTCCACGAACAGTACTATATGAATCAGTACTGAACATCCCTCCCGTTATAGTGCATGCCCCCATAGCGATGACATATTTTGGTTCGGGCATTTGCTCATATAATCTCACTAAAGAAGGAGCCATTTTCATTGTTACTGTGCCGGCTGTTAAAATTAGGTCTGCTTGTCTAGGACTCGACCTTGGTACCAATCCATAACGATCAAAGTCGAATCGCGAACCTATTAATGAAGCAAATTCAATGAAACAACAACTTGTACCATATAGAAGTGGCCATAAACTGGAAAGTCTTGACCAATTTGAAAGATCATTCGGTGTAGTTGAAATAACTGAATTGGTGGTTGTTTTGTCAAGTAAGGAAAACTCAGTTAAATTCATAACTGTCTCAATGTAATCTTTTCCTTCTTTTTGATTTTGAGTGTTTGAATATTCAGTTAAGACCATTCCAATGCTCCTTTTCGCCATGCATAAACTGAACCAACAATTGGGATAAGCACAAAAATTAAAGCTTCGATAAATACAGATATACCCAATACATCGAAACTCATTGCCCACGGATAAAGAAAGACCGTTTCAACATCAAAAACAACAAAAACCAGAGCAAACATGTAATAGCGGATTCGGAATTGTAACCAAGCATCCCCCATCGGTTCTATACCTGATTCATAACTGGAGAGTTTCTCCGGTCCTTCACTAACAGGGGCTAAAACTCCGGAAATTACAAATGCCAAGATAGGAATAACGCTTGATATTATTAGAAATGCCCAAAAAATATCATATTCGTGAAGCAGAAACATAAATGTACTGTACTCCTATTAAGAATGTGGAATATGATGAATTATTCGATTCGAATTGGAATTGTCAATTCATCTAGAACTTCTTCGGTAAAACAAGAATTGATTTTGATCAAATCAAATTGTTTAGAATTTGTTTGCTGTGGAGCATGTCTTGTTTAAAGATTCATCTAATGGAATCCCACTTACATTTTTTATTTTGATTCTATTTAGAATTCTATTTAAATATGCTGTAGACGTAGGGTGCTCTTACACAAAAAACTCTCTCACTTTATCTCGGAATCTCTATCCTCTATAAAAAAATATTAAAAAGAAATTCAATTTAAATATTTGATATTTTTAATATTTATTAATATTTAGAAAATTATTTTAAATTTGAAAAAATAAATAAACTAAAATATACTAACCTAAAACCTAAAAAATGTCCTATACCCTATCTTATATCCTCCTATATCCTATAATAGCACTTAGATATTATTATAATTTAGATATTATTATAATATAATAATATAATAATAATAAACTATAATATAATAATAAATTAAATAATAATATAATAATATTAATATAATAATAAACACAATTTTATAATAAATATTATTTCTAAATTTTCTAATTTTATATAAAATTAAAAATAATTAAAAAATAATTAGTTATGAAAAAATTTATAGAATCAAATGTGAATTTCATTTCCATTTTGCAATCAAAACTGAAACACTTTCAGTAGTCATTATATATATAGGTAGGAATAATAAAATATAATGTCTAAGGATTCCTAGCATATTCTATTGGAAGTGGAAGGATTCTTTTCATAAAAATCCGATCATTGCTTCTATTGATTTGATACGAATACGGAAACAAAAAAATCTAATGCACCGAACTATTTTCTATCCTTCCCTTGTCCTATATTTTATTTCTATTTTTCTTAATTTATTTGATTCAATCTGTTGAATTGAGAAGTCACACATATAACACTTTCCATACAAAGGAATTCGAAACTTTAAATAGGTACTTACTATCCTCCCTCTCAGAAATAAATAATAAAATTCGAGTTATTTCATTAGATTTAGGGCGAAAAAGTCATTCCATTACAGACTCATTTCTATTCTAGTACTAAGGATCTCTAGTATTAAAGTAAAGATAGATCGTGATTTGGAATGAAGCAAAATACTTGTTTGTTTTGTTATGGCAATTACACTTCGTAATTGAATGGTAAGACCAAGCAATGAATTAGATTTCCCTACACGAGAAAAGGTTTTGAGAGCAAACCCACACTCGGAAAGATTGCAAAGAGGAGTAGAATTGACAGAATCATAAATCATCTACATAACATACCTCCTTCTGATAGAAAGAATCACATACTATCAAATCATTCGATAGACTAAATGCCCAAACCTACTCAACTCATAAAATAAAATATAAAAGAAACCTTGATCCTTGATACCAATTCATTATCTCTGCATTATCTGTGAACCAATCAATGGGGTTGATGTTGTTCCGCAAAAAAAGATTAATGATTAGTCAAGGGTATTCTCACAAATAAATAAAAAACAAGATCAAGAAAAGAATATGTCACGGATCCATGTGACTTAAGATTAGACTTGGTTGGGTCAGGTTGAAATTTTAAGACAAAATAATGTCATGATTTTCACTTCAAAAATTGACTGGGATTTGGCATACCAAAGCAAAAGTGTATCACAAACTCTTTGGTCATGGACATACAAGACAGGAAAAGATAAAAAAAAGTCATATGGAATTCATCCACTATAATTAATGAAAAAGGATGAGTATTTTGTACGAGATTTTACAAATACAGATTAGACCTATTTATTTTTATTGGAATTCATTTTTTTCTGTCTCTATGCATTTAGATTCGATGAGGGTGTGATAATGCTTTCATTTCTATAGACCAACCAACAAAAACAAGCAACTATTTTATTGAAGAAAAGAAAAACATACTAAACGAAAATTCAAAAAATTATTAAATTTAATATATTAAATTTAATAATAATAATATATAATATTTAGTATATATATATATATATATATAATTTAGGGCTATACGGACTCGAACCGTAGACTTTCTCGGTAAAACAGATCAAACTTATTATTATCGAAATGATTTGAACTGTTTCAAAGACCCAACATGCATTTTGTTGCATTGGGCTCTTTCATAAACTGATATAAAGATCAGTTAGTCCACCATATTTTTCTTTATAGGAAGATAATGAAATGGCTCCATATGCTCTGATTCATTATTTGTATTCTGATCTAGGAGCAATACCAAAGTGTTTCAAAGAAGGGTTATCTTGACTTAGGTCTGCCTTCGGCCTTAAGTTAAATGAGGTCTCTATCGCCCCGCTACAAGAGTCGAATATGACACTTCATACACCTTAAAGTTCATAGGACGAAAAGAGGTTCTTTTGAGGCCCTTATACTCATTATGCCTAGCATTGAATGGGTATTTACCTTATCAACTATCAAATCAATGGCGGGTTCTATTTGATTTGGCAACTGAATTCACACCAGAATCGGACCGAACCAAATATTTGTCAGGCTATTGTTCTCTTGTTCCCTAGAATCTATGGAGTAAGACATCGATTTCTTAATAACATCAATTATGCTCATTGCATAATAGACTCCCTTGAAAAGCATTGGCGCACGTGTAAACGAGGTGCTCTACCAACTGAGCTATAGCCCTTGTCATAGAGATCTTAACATATAGAGAATTTCTTGTCAAGATAGATATTCCATAATCCCACACAATAGCTTTCTGATTTGTTTACTCTTAATTAACGGACTTAATTAACGGATTAGTATTGCTTAGAAATAATATTCCACCTATAATTCCCGAATGATGGTTTTTTTTTTTGTGGTGATAAATGACCTACTTAACTCAGTGGTTAGAGTATTGCTTTCATACGGCGGGAGTCATTGGTTCAAATCCAATAGTAGGTAGAATTTATTAGAGTATACTAAGTGATTAGTATAGTAGGTAGAACTTATTAGATACCACAGTCAATGGAATGATATCTAATAAGTTTTTCTACCCTTTTTATTTTTTCGTTGTATCAGATTAGACTTCAATTGACAGACATAAAATGTGGTGTATTGTATAATAAGAAACTTCTAAAAAAATTCTTTTTATTTTATTATTTTGTTTTGGTGTATTGACTAGTAGGAAATAACATTGAGAGCCTCCACTCGTGTCCTAGCTCGTCTGAGAGCTAGATTTGCTTCAATTGCTTGTCTCTTACCCTCTGCTTTATTCAAGTTAGCTTCTGCTATTTCAAGAGCTTGTTGAGCTTCTTGGGGATCAATGTCAGTACTCATCTCCGCATCATT